CTAAAAAACTGCTCATACTATCATCATAATATGATGATGATTGGGCGAATATGCCCCTATCGTCTAGTGGTTCAGGACATCTCTCTTTCAAGGAGGCAGCGGGGATTCGACTTCCCCTGGGGGTAGGGTACTACTAAAGAAAGTTGATCATGGATTATTAATAAGCCTAGAATTCATTCTTCCTGGGTCGATGCCCGAGCGGTTAATGGGGACGGACTGTAAATTCGTTGGCAATATGTCTACGCTGGTTCAAATCCAGCTCGGCCCAAAAATTCGCCGTTCCATTTCCATGAGGATGATATAACAAATTGGGCTTCCAGAAATAACAAATAAAGAAAAAAAGTCAATTTTTTTTGAATCTGTCCATCAATTTTTCATCCGTTCTGATCTTTCTAACGATCTAGATTCATAATCCTTAATTAAGTATCAAGAAAGGAAAAAGCTTTCTCATTGAAAGATTGATTATCTATTTTGACAATAAAATAACTGCAGGTTACTAGAAATCTGTGCCACTCTTGCTATAGTCCATATCTATGTGGATATGATATCAGTATATCGTTCGTGTTTCTACGACGAATAGAATATTTTTATAAAACAATAAGATAAGAATCTGTATGCTACAGCCTCACTGGGATTGTAGTTCAATTGGTCAGAGCACCGCCCTGTCAAGGCGGAAGCTGCGGGTTCGAGCCCCGTCAGTCCCGAACTAGGATCCGATGAATTTATTATCAACTCATCTCGTTATTTTCCGCTAAAGGGGGGATAGGGAGAAAGATCTAATTTCAGGGGGGGGGGGGGTTGATTTCTTTTGTTTTTCGTTTCGCATTTATCATCAGACAAAAAGGAGATTTCCATTTCTTCCCCTAGTACCGATTGATAAAGGGGAGACATATGTAGATTGGTACAATCGGTGGTATTAGACTATATTCAATATAGTATTTTAAGAGATACTATACTTTCTTTTTCAATTGTTCTTGATCGATGAAATGGAAAAGTGTGCTCATATTTTTATCGGGGGCACATACCCAAATTGTATTCGTTTACAGAATGAACTTAACATAATTACCTCGACAGAGTACTTTTCAGGTTAAATCACACTTTTCTAACTACGTCTAACTACGACTTTGTTTGTCTATTTTCAATGAAAAATAGGAAACAATCTATTTCATTCTCATGGAAATAAACTGCACACTGAATTTTTGTGGAATATTAGATCTTTTTTTTTTTTTTTTATACTTAACCACTTAAACCGTTCCTTTTTCCACCTCACCTCTACTCTTTGTATCTGTGTGTGACTCATGGAATACCGGTAATATGAGACCTCATCGGATAATTGTTTGTATGTATAAGTGTAAGTAGGGATAATTATATAAAGAAGACGGTAAGTTATAGAAAATAAAAAGTGTAAAAAAAAAGGATGCAAATTTCAATGGGATTCTTTATGGGCTCGGGAATCCCATTTTTTTTTAGTATGGATAAAGAATCTTCTTATGTTATACTATTCAATTCTCGACGATGAATCGATTTGATCGATCAGATATTTTTATTCATAATATTGATCCGATTCCGCATCATCAGGATGCAATTTATCCCATTGAATTTACAGGGGTCAAATTTTTATCTCTATGGGATTAGATCCCGAGTTACTGTGAAGTAAAAAAAAATGAGATTATGGAAGTCAATATTCTCGCATTCATTGCTACGGCACTGTTCATTTTAGTTCCTACTGCTTTTTTACTTATTATCTACGTAAAAACAGCCAGTCAAAATGATTAATTTGGCTGAAACTTGAATTATTATTTCTTATCAATGATTGAAGAAATGAAAGAAAGGGATTCAAATTCCAAGTCTTAAATGAAAAACGAAACAATCGGGCTGGAATCAGAAGTTTCTGAGATAGTATGGTAGAAAGAACTATATTCTAGTTCTTTCTACCATACTTGTATACTATTTATTATTATTATAAATAAACTATATTCTAGTTCTTTTTCTTTTCTTTGCTATACACATTTGTATTGTATGGTATGGATTTCGATCAATCCAAAAAAATGGAGGGCCACCTCTTCGAATTCCTAGTTTATTATAATTTTCTATATAGATACCGGGATCCATTGAAATAGAAGAATAGTATGGGGCATATACTATATAAACATAAAAGAAAATAAAGCGAAACCGAGGAAGTTTTTTGTATTCCCCTCCCCAAAAGTTATTGGTTGGTCGATTAACAGATGATCCGCGGAGTTCTATGGTAACTTCTTCGGATTTGGAAAAGGAGTAGAATAGTTATAGTATAGTAGACCCTGAAAATGGAATTTGTCATGATTAAACATGACATGAGATGAGTCAAAAAAAGCATAAAAAACATTCAAAGAAAAAATAATAGGGATTGATTTTTTTCTCATTATAATATCCATACATAATTTGGGTAAGAGTTGTTTCATCAAAATAGAATATTTAGGAAGAAATTGGGTGGAAAAAAAAATTTTATCATGCGTAGATTTGAGTTTTGAAATACAACTACGGTAATCATTCATTCTTTGATCGAATGGTTATTATTCATTATTGTATTTTCTTATTCATTAATGTATTCCAGTAGAATTTTGAAACAGAGACATTTTTTTTTTTAGGCTTCGCAAAACGATCAATTAAACAATTGATGCAATTCGATTACTCAATCAATTATTCAATTAGTAACCTAGACTAGAGTCCACTCCTTCCCCATACTACAAGTGAAAGAGAAAATGTAAAGACTACCATTAAAGCAGCCCAAGCGAGACTTACTATATCCATGTGAATTATGCCCCCTATCTCTATGAAAGAATTATTCCATTATTGATCAATAATCATAATGGAATTAATGGTACAGAGTCAAAATAGGATTCTGACTTAAAGTTATTGATGAACCAATCCAATGAATCCACTTATTTGATTCAATCGATAAATCAAATAAATGGCTCGAACCAATCATTAAAAATGAGGGTTGCTTCATCCCTCTTGGTACCAGTTTGGACCACACCCAGAGCGGAACCCCAATTTTAGGAAAAATTTATAGCCTTTTCTTTTATATATATATATATATTATATATATATAATTTACATATTACATATTCTAAAAGAGAATTTACATATTCTAAACATATTCTAAAAATAATGTATCGAAATGCCCAGGTCTTTGCTTCTGCTTATGCGGAACAAGAATTCGTCGAGTTAGATCAGTAGGATAAGACCAAGTCTTTTTTTTTGTTGATCAGGCGACACCCGGATTTGAACTGGGGATAAAGGATTTGCAGTCCCCCGCCTTACCACTTGGCCATGCCGCCAAAAATAGAGAAAAATATTCTCCATTTTCTATTACTAATTCCTTTTTTATGGGGATTACTGAACCTTATTTTGTTTTTTTCTTTTTTAGGTTTAGATTATTCTACTCGATTGGTTGTATCTCAAAAGACACACTGCTTCTTCCCTTCTCCTTTATATTGAAAAGATAAAAAAAAAATGGATTTTTCCAGCCACAGACTTAAAATGCAATTCAGGGCAAATTGGAACCCTTAACTATTTACTACTATTTACTTTTTACTTTGAATTAGCAAAAGTAAACGTCAAATTGATATCTCAAATTGTGTTTCCTTAATGGCATAAGAAAATCGAATTGATTTACGACTAATCAGTATCACTAATAAGTATTAATTACGTCAAAAAAAAAATCCTGTTCAATTATAACAACATAATTGTATATATGTCAACCCCAGAACAGAATTTGTTACACAGCTATTGAGTCGGGTCTTTTTCTTATGCACATATCTCTATTCTATAGAGAATTATCAAGAGAATTATCATGCTTGAGTTTTTCATTAACTATATTGAATAGAAAAAGATTGAATAGAAAAAGGGAATTATGATATTGACCTATGTTGCTCTAAGTCAAACTACAAAAAAGGGTGCCATATGCAAATAGATAGCTAAGGCTAGCTATATCCGCATGTACTTAATAAACACTACTCCGATTATTCAATTCAATCGTATTCCATAAATTTAACTACCAAAAAAAAGAATCCGCAATTGATTTTTTGAACTTTTTTTTTGAACATGAAAATGAAAGTGTGCTAAAAAAAAGTAAATTCTATACTGATTATTCTATCTTTATCTCATTCATAAAGAGCGGATTTCATCCTGAATCTATTTTTTGTACCCAATCTGGTCGAAATATCATAATAATAAGGTACAAATTAGATCAATTTTGATATTCCATACAAGACTCCATACCATAAGTGTAAGATGTAAGATGCAAGTGGATAAATGTTTTTTTTTTCCAAGAATGTTTTATCAATTCATTTCCATTTGTACCTGTCGAACTTGCGTAGAAAATAAAATACTCCGTCTCGTTTCCATTCATACGTATGAAATACATATATGGAGTTGGCTAAAATTTCATGTGCTTCAGTAAACAGAATATACATTCCATCGTTGCTAGATCGGATCCGTATGGTTCGATGAAGAGTGATCTAATAATGGGATTTTTTCGATAAACAGGAAACTTAAGATGCTGCGGGATGGAATGTACACAATACCTGGATTTAATCAAATACAATTTGAGGGATTTTGTAGGTTCATTAATCAGGGCTTGACGGAAGAATTTCATAAGTTTCCAAAAATGGAAGATACAGACCAAGAAATTGAATTTAAATTATTTGTGGAAACATATCAATTGGTAGAACCCTTGATAAAAGAAAGAGATGCCGTGTATGAATCATTTACATATTCTTCTGAATTATATGTAACCGCAGGATTAATTTGGAAAACCGGTAGAGATATGCAAGAACAAACTGTTTTTATTGGAAACATGCCTATAATGAATTCCCTGGGAACCTCTATAGTAAATGGAATATACAGAGTTGTGATCAATCAAATATTGCAAAGTCCTGGTATTTACTACCGTTCAGAATTGGACCATAACGGAATTTCTGTCTATATCAGCACTATAATATCAGATTGGGGAGGAA